TCGGTTGTGTAATGATAAGACTAAAAAAGAATATTTACCCCAACTATATGATCCTTTCATAAATGGACCCTATCGTGGACGAATCAAAAAATTGTTTTCACTTTCAATTAAAAAGGAAATTTCTCGAAAAAATTCTATAGAAAGGTTTTTGATAAATAAGATTCATAGTATCCTTTTTATTATTAATCGCCTAGAATTTGAACAGAAACCAAATTCATTTGATACAAAAGCATGCGCAAAGCAAATGGATTATTTATTGAACTTAATCAATGAATTTGCTGTAAAATCAACATCAAGTTTAAATTTTCAAAGACCTTTTATAGTTCCTAAACATGAACAAGTAAGAATTGATTCAGAAGATAGAATAAAAGTTTTAAAATTTTTATTTGATGCAGATAGAACTCTTCCAAACGAGAAAACGATAAAAAAAAAATCTATTGCATTAACAGAAATACATAAAAAAATCCCTTACTGGCCATACAAATTAATTGCTGATTGGGAACTAGACGAGGAAGAACGAGAGGAGGGTGAGATAGAGAATATGCAGATTCGCTCAAGAAAAGACAAAAGTGTAATTATTTTTACTGATAACCAAGAGAATACTGATACTTATAGTAATACCCAAGAAACTGATGATACTGATGAACCAGACGAAGTTGCTTTGATACGTTATTCACAACAACCAGATTTTCGTCGAGACCTAATCAAAGGCTCTGTACGTGCTCAAAGACGTAAAATAGTTACTTGGAAATTCTTTGAGGCAGACGTGCATTCCCCCCTCTTTTTGGACCGAATAAACAAATCCCCTTTTTTTTCTTTTGATATTTCCGAACGTATAAACCGCATTTTTAGAAATGGTATGTGGACAAACACAGAACTCAAAATTTCGGATTCTAAAGAGAAAACCACAGAAGAAAGTGAGAAAAAAAAGGAAGAAGATAAAAAAGAAGAAGCCAAAAGAAAGGAGAAAGCACGTATAGAAATAGCGGAAGCCTGGGATAGTATTTTACTTGCTCAAGTAATAAGAGGTTTTTTATTAATAACCCAATCGATTCTTAGAAAATATATTATATTGCCTTCATTGATAATATTTAAAAATATCGCCCGTATGCTATTATTTCAATTTCCTGAATGGTCCGAAGATTTTAAGGATTGGAATCGAGAAATTCATGTTAAATGCACCTATAATGGCGTTCAATTATCAGAAAAAGAATTTCCAAAAGATTGGTTAACAGACGGTATTCAGATTAAGATCCTATTTCCTTTTCGTCTGAAACCTTGGCATAGATCGAATCCACGAGCCCCTTATAACGATCCAATGAAAAAGAAAGATTCAAAAAATGATTCGTGTTTTTTAACAATTTTTGGAATGGAAGCAGAATTCCCTTTTGATTCTTCCAGAAAACACGAATCATTTTTTGAACCCATTTTTAAAGAACTCAAAAGAAAAATTAGAAAATTGAAAAAGAAATGTTTTCTAATTCTAAAAATTTTTAAAGAAAAAACAAAATTGTTTCTAAATGTTTCAAAAGAAATAAAAAAATGGATCATTAAAAGGATTCTTTTTTTAAAAGAAATAAAAAAAGAACTATCAAAAATAAATCCAATTCTATTATTTGGATTGAGAAAAAGAAAAGTATATGAATTGAATAAAACTAAAAAAGATTTGATAATAAGTAATCTGATGATTTCTGAATCATCCATTGAAACTATACCATCGTCCATTGAAACTATACCTCGGAATTGGACAAATTATTCGTTGACAGAAAAAAAAATGCAGGATCTAACTGATAGAACAAACACGGTCATAAATCAAATAGAAAAAATTACAAATGAAAAAAAGGGCGGATTTAGAATTCCGGATCGAAATATTAGTTTTAACAAAATAAGTGATGATAATAAAAGGTTGAAAGCACAAAAAAATATTTGGCAGATATTAAAAAGAAAAAATGCTCGACTAATACGCAAATCACATTATTTTATAAAATTTTTCATTGAAAGGATATACATAGATATCTTTCTGTGGATCATTAATATTCCTAGGATCAATACACAACCATTTCGTGACTCAATAAAAAAAAATTTTAATAAATACATTACCAATAATGAAACAAATCAAGAAAAAATGGATAAAAAAAATCAAAGTTTAATTCATTTTATTTTGACTATAAAAAAGACACTATATAATACTAATATTAGTAAAAAAAATTCAAATACTTTTTGTGACTTATCCTACTTTTCACAAGCCTATGTATTTTACAAACTCTCACAAACCCAATTTGTCAATTTGGATTTTTATAAGTTAAAATCTGTCTTGCAATATAATGGAGCAGCTCCCTTTATTAAGAATGAAATAAGGAGTTATTTTGTTGGAACACAAGAACTTTTTCTTTCTCAATTAAGACATAAGAATTGTCAGAATTCTGGAATAAATCAATGGACAAATTGGTTAAGGAATCATTATCAATATGATATATCTCACATTAGATGGTCTAGACTAGTACCACAAAAATGGCGAAATAGATTCAACCACCATTATATGAATAAAAATAAGGATTTAAGTAACTCATCTAAAAAAATGAAATTTATTCACTACGAAAAACTAAAAAATTTTGAAAAGGCTTCATTACTGAATGAAAAAGAGAATTTTAAAAAACAATATAAATATGATCGGTTAGCATATAAATCTATTAATTCTGAAAATACGAAGTACTCGTCAATTTATGAATTGTCATTACACGTAAAAAACAACCAAGAAGTTTTTTCGAACTCCAACACAAATAAACTCAAATCTTTTTATATGATGGAAGGTATTCCTATTATCCCTATCAATAATGATCGAGTACAACATGATATTACAGATATGGATAAAAATCTGGATAGAAAATATTTTGATTGGAGAATTATCCATTTTTGTCTTAGAAAGAAAATCAATATTGAAGCTTGGATCAATATTGATACTGACCCAAACAGTAATAAAAAATGTACTAAGGATAAACTTAATGATTATCCAATAATTGATAAAATGAATAAGCAAAATTTTTTTGATCTCACAATTCATCAAGATCAAGAAATCTATTTATCTAATCAAAAAAAAAAATTGGATTGGATGGGAATGAATGAAGAAATATTAAACCGCCCCATATCAAATCTTGAACGTTGGTTCTTCTCCGAATTTTTGATCCTTTATAATTTGTATAAAACTAAACCGTGGGTTATACCAAAAAAATTACTTCTTTTAGATTCTAATATAAATGAAAACGTTACTGATAAAGATCTTTTTATATCCTCCAATGAAAAAAAATCTCTTGAATTAAAAAAACGAAATAAAGAGCAAAAAGAATCAGCGGACCAAGCAAACCTTGAATCCGCTCTTTCAAACCAAGAAAAAGATGTTGAAGAAGATTATATGGACTCGGAGATGAAAAAACAAAAAAATAAAAAACAAGACAAGAATGATACAAAAGAGGAGTTTGATTTCTTACTAAACAGGTATTTTCAGTTTCAATTGCGATGGGATGATATTTTAACTAAAAAAATAATCAATAACATCAAAGTATATTGTCTCCTGCTTAGACTGATAAATCCAAGAGAAATAACTATATCCTCTATTCAAAGAGGAGAAATGAGTCTTGATATTCTGATAATTGAGAAAAATTTAACTCTTACAGAATTCATCAAAAGAGGAATTTTGATTATTGAACCAATTCGTCTATCTATAAAAAATGATGGGCAATTTATTATGTATCAAACCATTGGTATTTCATCGGTTCATCAAAGTAAACACAAAATGAATCAAAAATACAGAGAAAAAACCCATATTGATAAGAATTCTGATGAAGTCATTACCAAATATAAAAAGATGACTGGAAATAGAGATAAAAATCATTATGATTTGTTTGTTCCTGAAAATATTTTATCACCTAGACTTCGGAGAGAATTTAGAATTCTAATTTGTTTCAATTCTAGGAATAGAAATGATATGCATAAAAATTCAGCATTAGGGAATGGTAATAAGGTAAACAGTCAAGTTTTGGATAAAAACAAAGGATATAAAAAGAAACTTATTAACTTAAAGTTATTTCTATGGCCCAATTATCGATTAGAAGATTTAGCTTGTATGAATCGGTATTGGTTTGATAGCAATAACGGCAGTCGTTTCGGTATGGTAAGGATACATATGTATCCGCGATTGAAAATCCATTACTAGTAAAGTTTTGCTATCTTTCCCATAACGCAGCGGGTCGATGACGACAAAGAGGTGCGCACATTCAATGTCTTACATTCTATTCTGATACATGATACTAATTCAATGACATATCAATTCGATCTAGAAATGAATCAATAAAATCGTCTGATTTTAGGACTAAGTTTTTATCGTTTTGGAGGATAGAAAACAACCATCCTTTTGTATACCTTTGTATACTGTATACCTTTTCAAATTTTGAAATTAAAATAGGATTGATTTAATTTGATTTAATAAAAATCGAAATTAGACCGAAATTAAGATTATTCTCTATACCAAACTAAAACAAGTGCCATTATTATTACTGATCAATAAAAATATCTATCAATCAAAATATCTTAAAATATCTTAAAAAAAGAAGGGGGGTTCGTTTTATGGTAAAAAATTCATTCATCTCAGTTATTTCACAAGAAGAAAAAGAAGAAAATAGGGGTTCTGTTGAATTTCAAATATTAAGTTTCACCAATAGGATACGAAGACTTACTTCCCATTTACAATTACACAAAAAAGACTATTTATCTCAGAGAGGTCTACGTAAAATTCTGGGAAAACGCCAACGCCTGCTATCTTATTTGTCAAAGAAAAATAGAATAGGTTATAAAGAATTGATTAATCGGTTGGATATTCGTGAATCAAAAACTCGTTAATTTGAAGAAGCATTTTGAATTATTTGATTTATTAGATCGTGAATTTGAATGAACTTTTTTTTCGTTTTCAGCAATTCATGAAAGAGTGAATTAAGGAAAAACCTATGAATATACCAGCTACAAGAAAAGACCTGATGGTAGTCAGTATGGGTCCCCACCATCCATCAATGCATGGTGTTCTTCGACTTATCATTACTCTAGATGGTGAAGATGTTATTGACTGTGAACCAATATTGGGTTATTTACACCGAGGGATGGAAAAAATTGCGGAAAACCGAACAATTATACAATATTTGCCTTATGTAACACGTTGGGATTATTTAGCTACTATGTTCACAGAAGCAATAACAGTAAATGGGCCGGAACAGCTGGGAAATATTCAAGTACCTAAAAGAGCCAGCTATATCAGAATAATTATGTTGGAGTTGAGTCGTATAGCTTCTCATCTGTTATGGCTCGGCCCTTTTATGGCGGATATTGGTGCACAGACTCCTTTTTTCTATATTTTCAGAGAAAGAGAATTAGTATATGATCTATTCGAAGCTGCCACCGGTATGAGAATGATGCATAATTATTTTCGGATTGGAGGGGTGGCGGCTGATCTCCCTTATGGCTGGATAGATAAATGTTTGGATTTCTGCGATTATTTTTTAATAAGGGTTGCTGAATATCAACAACTTATTACACGCAATCCTATTTTTTTAGAACGAGTCGAGGGGGTAGGCATTATTGGTCGAGAGGAAGTAATAAACTGGGGTTTATCAGGACCAATGCTGCGAGCGTCCGGAATACAATGGGACCTTCGTAAAGTTGATCAGTATGAGTGTTATGACGAATTTGATTGGGAAGTACAGTGGCAAAAAGAAGGGGATTCATTGGCTCGTTATCTAGTCCGAATTGGTGAAATGGTGGAATCTGTAAAAATTATTCAACAGGCTCTCGAAGGAATTCCGGGGGGACCATATGAGAATTTAGAAATCCGCTACTTTGATAGAGAAAGGAATCCAGAATGGAATGATTTTGAATATCGCTTTATTAGTAAAAAACCTTCTCCTACATTTGAATTGCCGAAACAAGAACTTTATGTGCGAGTCGAAGCTCCAAAAGGCGAATTAGGGATTTTCCTGATAGGGGATCGGAGTGGTTTTCCTTGGAGATGGAAAATTCGACCGCCGGGTTTTATCAATTTGCAAATTCTTCCTCAGTTAGTTAAAAGAATGAAATTGGCTGATATTATGACAATACTAGGTAGTATAGATATCATTATGGGAGAAGTTGATCGTTGAAATGATAATTGATACACTAGATACACTAGAATTACAAGAGATCGATTCTTTTTCTAGATTGGAATTTTTAAAGGGGGTCTCTGGAATTATATGGTTACTTATTCCTATTTTGACTCTTGTATTGGGAATTACAATAGGCGTACTGGTAATTGTATGGTTAGAAAGAGAAATATCCGCGGGAATACAACAACGTATTGGACCTGAATACGCCGGCCCTTTGGGAGTTCTTCAAGCTCTAGCAGATGGGACAAAACTTCTTTTCAAAGAAAATCTTTTTCCATCTAGAGGGGATACTCGTTTATTCAGTATCGGTCCATCCATAGCAGTTATATCCATTTTAGTAAGCTATTTAGTAGTTCCATTTGGGTATCGTCTTGTTTTAGCGGATCTCAATATTGGTGTTTTTTTATGGATTGCCATTTCAAGTATTGCTCCCATTGGACTTCTTATGTCAGGATACGGGTCAAATAATAAATATTCCTTTTTAGGTGGTCTACGAGCTGCTGCTCAATCAATTAGTTATGAAATACCATTAACTTTATGTGTGTTATCAATATCTCTACGTGCGATTCGTTGATATATAGACATAAACCTTTCTCTATTCTTCCTTTCGAGGAAAACGGTGGAATGAATTGAGTAGGGTTAGAGATCTTCATTTTTTTTTTTATTCATTATTCGGATTGAAAAATTCAATAAAATAGTTATATTGAGTGAAAGAAAACAGCTTATATATATATTATATAATTTAGAATATATAAATATATAAATTCGCAGTAAAAATATTGAGTCTCATTTTCCATGTATAAGAGTTAAAGAGTTAAGCGAAAATAAACATAAACATAAGAAATCGTTTACCCCAAGCCAAGATTGGTCGATTAGTCATCCTGACTTGAAGCGGGCTCAAAAAATCCACCGTATTGATTTTTCACTATCATTTGTATGGATTAACATACATGTATTATCATAACGGAGGGTTGAACAAAAACGAGTGGATGGTTAGAAACACCAAGATATGTAACGGATTTGTAATGGAAATGGAAATTATGTAAATTATCCAAAAAGGGCTTTTTTACATAATATACAAACAACGAATACTAATCGGGGCTTAAAGTTAGTAGAAATTATTAGGAAGTACTCCCCAAGGCACTATTCCAATCCAGAGTATGCTCCTATCCACCGATGAAATACATAACTATTGGGAACGAAAAAATCCTTTATTTTGTAAGCCCTCTTTTTTTAAGAAATAGAAAGAAGAATAGGAACGAAAAAAAAAAAAAAAGAGAAAGAAACCCAATTCCAATAAAAAAATATATCTTTTTTATCCTTTTCCATATTCATATTCTATATTCATATATATATAGAATATATATCATAATTCATGAATTAATATGGAATTTTTTTTTCGTAAGTAAAAACGAAGGGTTAATTATGTTAGTTATATTTCTACAAGAAGTATTTTATTGAAGAATTAAGTTATTACTCAACAAAGAAAAATTGAAATTTTTTAAAGAAGGGGTGAGATCAATTCAGAAGTACTTTGTTTTTTTTTTATTTTATTATTAATTTATTTAATTATTAAAATAACAATTATTTAAAACTAATAATTATAACAGACAGAATTCTATTGGTCTAATTTTGGACCGTCCAATAAGATTTGACCTTATCCATCCTACAAATGTATCAAGATAAAATAATACTTACCCGGTCCTTAGATTTATTTATGGCCTTTAAGGAGCCGTATGAGATGAAAATCTCATGTACGGTTCTGTAATAGCGATGATAACAGTGATGGTATCACCGACTATGATTATCTAACAGTTCAAGTACAATTGATATAGTTGAGGCGCAATCAAAATATGGTTTTGGGGGGTGGAATTTATGGCGTCAGCCTATAGGGTTTATCATTTTTCTCATCTCTTCCCTAGCAGAATGTGAGAGATTACCTTTTGATTTACCAGAAGCAGAAGAAGAATTAGTAGCAGGTTATCAAACCGAATACTCGGGTATAAAATTTGGTTTATTTTATGTTGCTTCTTATCTAAACCTATTAGTTTCTTCATTATTTGTAACAGTTCTTTACTTGGGAGGCTGGAATATATCTATTCCAGACATATATGTTTCTGAGTTTTTTGAAATAAATAAATTAGGTGGAGTCTTTGAAGCGACGATTGGTATCTTTATTACATTAACTAAAACTTATTTGTTCTTGTTCATTCCTATCACAACAAGATGGACTTTGCCGAGGCTAAGAATGGACCAACTATTAAATCTTGGATGGAAATTTCTTTTACCGATCTCTCTCGGTAATCTATTATTAACAACTTCTTCTCAACTCTTTTCGCTGTAAAGGAATATTCTATATTCACAATTTGTCTCAAACAAGAGAAATAAACAAACATAAAATTATTCATATATATATTCACGATATGTTTTCTATGGTAACTGGGTTCATGAATTATGGTCAACAAACAGTACGGGCTGCAAGGTACATCGGTCAAGGTTTCATGATTACTTTATCTCACGCAAATCGTTTACCCGTAACTATTCAATATCCGTATGAAAAATTAATCACCGCGGAACGTTTCCGTGGTCGAATTCATTTTGAATTTGATAAATGTATTGCTTGTGAAGTATGTGTTCGTGTATGTCCTATAGATCTACCCGTTGTTGATTGGAAATTAGAAACAGATATTCGAAAGAAACGATTACTAAATTACAGTATTGATTTCGGAATCTGTATATTTTGTGGTAATTGTGTTGAGTATTGTCCAACAAATTGTTTATCAATGACTGAAGAATATGAACTTTCTACTTATGATCGTCACGAATTAAATTATAATCAAATTGCTTTAGGTCGTTTACCAATGTCAGTAGTTGACGATTATACAATTCGAACAATTTTTAATTCACCTCAAATAAAAAATAAGTAAATCTCTTGATTCAAGAATAAATTCCAATTACTTTAACAATACTAAGGTTCGGTTTTTATTTATTTATTTAATTTATTTATTTTTATTTATTTATTTAATTTATTTAAAAGAAATAAAGGTTCTTTTGTTTTGTTTGGTCAATAACTAGAAATGAAATTCCAACTATTAATTGGTTGATAAGAAGCGAATCTTTATTTTGATTGAAAATCTATTAATTAATATATCTGTATATATTTCGAAATAAAAAATTTCGGATTAGACCTATTCCTTCAGATAAAGAATAAAATTAGCCCAATAATTGTACCTACATTTAGTCCTATCTCTTAGGATTTAATTAGGAATTTTTGAAAAATTATTAAAAAAAATTTCTGATCGGGTCTCAATAAAGTCATGAAAAACATTTAGATTTATTTATCTCTTATTTTACATATAATGGATTTGCCTGGACCAATACATGACTTTCTTTTAGTCTTTCTGGGATTGGGTCTTATACTAGGCGGTATAGGTGTGGTATTATTTACCAACGCCATTTATTCTGCCTTTTCATTGGGGCTGGTTCTTGTTTGTATATCCTTATTTTATATTCTATTAAACTCCTATTTTGTAGCTGCTGCACAACTTCTTATTTACGTGGGAGCTATAAATGTTTTAATTGTATTTGCTGTGATGTTTATGAATGGTTCAGAAGATTACAAAGATTTTAATCTTTGGACTGTTGGGGATGGGATTACTTTACCAGTTTGTACAAGTATTTTTGTTTTACTAATGATTAGTATTACGGATACGTCATGGTACGGGATTATTTGGACTGCAAGATCAAACCAGATTATAGAGCAAGATTTGATAAGTAATAGTCAACAAATTGGAATTCATTTATCAACAGATTTTTTTCTTCCATTTGAATTCATTTCGATAATTCTTTTAGTCGCTTTAATAGGCGCAATTGCGGTAGCGCGCCAGTAATAAATTTCTAGAATTTCCAACAGTAATCAAAATTCAACTCTGTTCTGTGTTATTACATTTTTTTATCTTCCATTTTAAAATTGGTTTTAAAATTGGTTATGTCTAAAAGTCAAAATAAAAACTCTTTTATTTAATCTATTACCAATACAATATATTTCTTTGTTCCGCACTTTATATTCTAGTCAATTGAATCTGTTGAATTGTTATTCAGTTCATATTGAAATGAATCAAAATTGATAAGGAGTTAGTCAATGATGCTCGAGCATGTACTTGTTTTGAGTGCCTACTTATTTTCTATCGGTATCTATGGATTGATCACAAGCCGAAATATGGTTAGAGCCCTTATGTGTCTTGAACTTATACTGAATGCGGTTAATATAAATTTCGTAACATTTTCTGATTTTTTTGATAGCCGGCAATTAAAAGGAAATATTTTCTCAATTTTTGTTATAGCTATTGCCGCCGCTGAAGCAGCTATTGGACTGGCCATTGTTTCGTCAATTTATCGTAACAGAAAATCAACTCGTATCAATCAATCGAATTTGTTGAATAAGTAGTGTAGTATTAATCATAGAAATTACAATATTCATAAATTCTAATTAACATGACCATACATTAAATCTAATCCATATTTTAGAAAATGTAAGAAATCAAAGTATCTTGGTTCTATCGTATGAGTCGATCCAGAAGTAGATTGCTTCCAAATTTCTGGTAAATTATTGATTCATCTGGTGTCTAAATATATGATTCATTTACAAGTTTACTAGATCGAAAATTTCTGACGTTTAAAAATTTATAGATCCAATGTCACATTCAGTAAAGATTTATGATACGTGTATAGGGTGTACTCAATGTGTGCGAGCCTGCCCAACTGATGTATTAGAAATGATACCTTGGGACGGATGTAAAGCTAAGCAAATAGCTTCTGCTCCAAGAACAGAGGACTGTGTCGGTTGTAAGAGATGTGAATCTGCCTGTCCAACGGATTTCTTGAGTGTTCGCGTTTATTTATGGCATGAAACAACTCGAAGTATGGGTCTAGCTTATTAATACGTTTCAGAAAACCCTACTCGAATACATTTGATTTTTTTACCTTTACCGACAAAAACCCGCGCTCGAAAATATATTTATTTCGAGCACGGGTTTTTCTGGTCCAAGTTTATTTTGTTTTTACTATGAATAATTTTCCTTGGTTAACGCTAGTTGTAGTTTTGCCAATATCCGCGGGTTCCTTAATTTTCTTTCTTCCTCATAGAGGAAATAAGGTAATAAGGTGGTATACTATATGTATATGTATAGTAGAACTCCTTCTAACAACCTATGCATTCGGTTATCGTTTCCAATTGGATGATCCGTTAATGCAACTAACGGAGAATTATAAATGGATCAATTATTTTGATTTTTACTGGAGATTGGGAATAGATGGAATTTCTATAGGACCCATTTTACTGACAGGCTTTATCACAACTTTAGCTACTTTAGCGGCTTGGCCCGTTACTCGAGATTCACGACTATTCCATTTCCTAATGTTAGCAATGTATAGTGGTCAAATAGGACTATTTTCTTCTCAAGACCTTTTACTTTTTTTCATCATGTGGGAGTTAGAATTAATTCCCGTTTATCTACTTCTATCCATGTGGGGTGGAAAGAAACGTTTGTATTCAGCTACAAAATTTATTTTGTACACTGCTGGAGGTTCCGTTTTTTTATTAATAGGAGTTCTGGGTATTGGTTTATACGGCTCCAATGAACCGACATTAAATTTTGAAACATCAGCTAATCAATCGTATCCTGTAGCACTGGAAATAATATTTTATATTGGATTTCTTATTGCTTTTGCTGTCAAATCACCGATCATACCCCTACACACATGGTTACCAGACACCCATGGAGAGGCACATTATAGTACTTGTATGCTTTTAGCCGGAATCTTATTAAAAATGGGAGCATATGGGTTGGTTCGGATCAATATGGAATTATTACCCCATGCCCATTCTATATTTTCTCCCTGGTTGATGATAGTAGGCACAATTCAAATTATCTATGCAGCTTTAACATCTCCGGGTCAGCGTAATTTAAAAAAACGAATAGCCTATTCTTCTGTATCTCATATGGGTTTCATAATTATAGGAATTGGTTCTATAAGCGATACAGGGCTCAACGGGGCCATTTTACAAATAATTTCTCACGGATTTATTGGCGCTGCACTTTTTTTCTTGGCCGGAACGAGTTATGATAGAATACGACTTGTTTACCTCGACGAAATGGGCGGAATGGCCGTCTCAATTCCAAAAATATTCACGACTTTCAGTATCTTATCAATGGCTTCGCTTGCATTACCGGGCATGAGCGGTTTTGTTGCCGAATTGGTAGTTTTTTTTGGAATACTTACTAGCCAAAAATATCTTTTAATAACAAAAATCTTAATTACTTTTGTAATGGCAATTGGAATGATATTAACTCCTATTTATTCATTATCTATGTTACGCCAGATGTTCTATGGATACAAGCTTTTTAATGTCCCCAAAAACTCTTATTTTTTTGATTCTGGACCGCGCGAGTTATTTATTTCGATTTCGATCCTTTTACCGGTAATAGGTATTGGTATTTATCCCGATTTCGTTTTCTCATTATCAGTTGAGAAGGTCGAAGCTATTCTATCAAATTTTTTTTATAGATAGTTTTTGTCAATAAAAAAAATACGATGATTTTAAAAATCGTTCATTGTCCAAAAAAAGTCTTTTTCAGCTTTTAAGTTAAATAAAAAAATTGGAATTCTATTATAAAAATATAACCAGATATTTTGACATTTTGAGAACCATTTGAATCAAGTAATGGAAATAGAATGATTCAAATGGTTCTTGATGGTTGATATAAGGGTTTCATAATGTATGCTGCCCTAGGCTTTTCGTTGTCAAGTACTTTAAATTCAATTAGAAATTCAATTAGATGGTAATGTAAATGAACCATAACTATGTAACCCTATTCCTAATAGATTAACCCCAAAATAACATATCCAAATTATAAGAAAGCCCATTGAGGCCACAATTGCAGAATTTTCAGTTTCATAATTTTTATTTGTTCGGATATGTAAATAAATCGCAAATATGGTCCAAGTAATAAATGCCCAAGTTTCTTTTGGATCCCAATTCCAATAGGATCCCCATGCTTCATTAGCCCATACTGCTCCCGAAAGAATACCTATGGTTAAAAGGATAAATCCTAAACTAATAATACGATAACTCCATCGATCCAATTGTTGAATTAATTGATATCTGTAATAATTCTGAGAAGAAATCAAAGAAGTGTTTTTTAACACATTGTTTCTTTCATTCACGTATTGAATCTCACCAAAGGCAAATTGCTCAGTTAACAAATTTTTGCTTTTACTAAAAATCCTTATGGATTCTCGAAATGTAATGACTAGAAGAGCTAGTGATAATAATGATCCACACAAAAGAGCTGCATAGCTCAACACCATCATACTTACGTGCATCATTAACCAATGTGATTGGAGAGCCGGTACTAATATTGCAGATTGATGCATTTCATTTAAAAGACCTGAAGTAGCGAAACCCTGGGTAAACATAACACTTGGCGCCGTTATTGCGCTTAAATGGTTTTTATGTTTTTTAAAATACGGAATCATATGAATAATGGAAAAACCCCACGACAGAAAAATTAATGATTCATATAAATTGCTTAATGGTAAATGCCCAAAATAAATCCAACGAATAACTAATAATCCTGTTATGCAGAAAAAAGTAGCTATCATGCCCTTTTCTGATGAATCATATAGTCCTACGATTTCATCGACAAATAAAGTTATCAAATGAATTGTAATTACAATTGAAATGATCGAAAAGGATATATGAGTTAATATACGCTCTAAAGTTGAAACTATCATAAAATTTATTAAAGGGATTCTCAATTATAGGAATTGAAATAGGGAATTGAATTCATTATAGGGCTTACTCTTTTAGAAAAAGCCATGCCGCTACTCGGACTCGAACCGAGATGCTCTAGCACTGCTTCCTAAGAGCAGCGTGTCTACCGATTTCACCATAGCGGCTTATTCAAAATCATAATAACCTATTTTTATTCAATCGTCGAGATTGGGAGGGTTAATTCAATATTTTTTTAGGAAACATTCAAATTGATGACTAAAAATTTGTTTCAAAATCAGGCATTTAATCTAAACGTTTTCTTTAATAATATTAATAATCTTATCTTTTGTTTATTAGTTATTTTTATTTTAGAGTATCCTTTTTTTCAGTTAACTAACAACGGGATTTTTCATTTTTTAGTTTATTACTTTTTTATTACTTTATTTATGGTCTCCTGAAAATAAAAGCAACATTTGTAACGAGATAATTTTGTCATGGCTCGAACTAAAAAATAACAAAATGAATTCCATTTTATATTGTTATTGCTATTAGAGAATGGAATTCATTTTGTTTTAATAACAAATGAAATATTAATTTAGATAATAATCTATTATTATTAGATTAATATTATTTATATTCTTGATAACTTGGAAATTAAAAAAAAAAAAATCTAACAAAAATTAGAATCATTTTTTTGAATTAGACCTATTCATATTATTTAGTCTATTGTTTAATTATTTATTTGTCACACAAAAAAAACTTTTTGAGTTACCGGTAGAAAGAGATTTCGCTAATGAAAAAGCTTTCAATGCTGCCCAATATCCTTTCTTTTTCCAAAGATTTTTACGAATACGTTTTTTGGAACTAGAGGTACGCTTTTTTGGAACTGCCATTTTAAAATTATAATCGGTTCATCGGTTGGATGTGAAAGACATCTAGTGTTCAAAATCAATTGTTCTTTATCTCTAGCTAGCTATTCTAGAAATTGCATTCCCTTGGTGTTTGGAAAAATTGTTTAAAATATTACAAATATTACTAAGA